TCAGGTCCTAACCTTTCCCTTCAAGCATGAAGTGAGGAAAAGATCTTATTACTCCAGAAAAGAAAATCCAATCAAATCATATATCACTTGATACCGTTACCAAAAAGGCCTACCCTTGTATACTCTTAAATCTTAAAATGGATGCCCTTCCCGTACTCGGACTGAGACTAGTGAAAGAATTTCATTGCCTTTCCCATTCTTTCGAAGTTGCTAGCATTATCTCTCCTTTGCTCCAAGGGAATCTGTCCATCAATCCCATTCGGGTTCATATGAATATGCCTCTTCAAGTAAGTCATTTACCTAGTGATTACTGTTGACATGGATTAATTCCCATTCCTGCTTTCAGTTACGGATTGACTAGTTCTATTTAGGCTTTAAGCCCTTCTTATTTAAAAATTGGCATATGGGGTTGATTAGGTCAATCAGGTTAGGTTAATCCCGAACAGCTGACGAGAGCTCTTGCAGCTGCTACTCTTTCTGTAACAGCTTATTTTGTAAGAGCGGCAAGTCTAACAGCGGAATTGCCCACTTCTCTTCCTTCAAGCCCACAGCCAGCCGATTATCTTCACTTCAATGTGAATGCGTCGGAAAAATGGGAAGCAATCATTTTTCCCTCGTAAGTGACAGTTCAATCCTGCCAGTTGAGCGTTTTCTCGGTCTTTTTGAATGAAAGTAAATTTCAGCCCTAAACTTGCATCAAAATGTGCCAGTTGATCATTTTCCCCTTCTTTTTTTTTGGCATAATCTAAACGACAAAGTAGGATCAGAAGGCTTACGCACCCTGGGTATACGACGATATGAGTTCGCTTCGCACCTTCCCCAGCTTTCAGGAAAGATCCGACGCAGCCATCGAGAGATATAAGCTTGCCAGCCCGGAGTGGAGGGAAAGAGTAGCTCCTTGCCAACAGCTGAAAATTCTACAGTGGTTCAGTCTGATTCGTTCATCCGGAAGAAAGGAGGCACGTATCGAAGGAGAAGAGGAAGAAGCGGGGATGACACCGCTCTTTGCTTTAAAAAAGTAGCATTCGTAGTAGCACAGTAGCAATAGCATTAGCAGGGGAAGGAGAAGTTACTGGTCTTTCTTTAGCAGGGCGCTCAAGGGAGCAACTCGTAGAGGAATTCGATTCGCCAATAGAAGACTCAGATGTCGCCTTTCGGGTTGTAGGGCACAAGGGGATCCCCCTCTTTGCCAGTAGCTAGTTTAGATATGGCAAGCGGTTCGAGTCAAGTGCCAGTTAAAGAACCAATTGTTGGCAAGAGTCACAAATAAGAAGTAAACGACTTGATTTTGATTGTAGCTCTTTTGAAGCTTTTGAATCAGCTGTGAAGTCTCTTTGCAGTCCGTAAAGTGGAATTTTACCTATGTCCCATCAGCCTCAAATGTAAGCTCGTTCCTCACTCGTGCCATACGTGGGGTTATTCAATGAGCGAAGAACAATAAGGGGATCCTCCCAGCCGGACTCTACCTGCCGGGCCAGTGTATTCGGGAACCTCCGGGAAAAGACAGTTATATTATATAAGTGCGAACAGGCTCATCACTCTAATGTCTCGCCCAGGTCGAAAGGGTTCTAAGCCTTTGCCCCTTCCTTAGCTACTGACGACAGAATGGTTGGCACATTATTAAGAATTCCAGGTGATATGAACGATACGCTAGTTCGGGTCTTGAAAATCCTTTATTCAATGTCCAGAGAGTGACTCTTTCCTGCTTCCGATGGCAACTGGCTTGGAAGTGGACTTGATTGATTGTCTTCCCCATATGAGACGAGCTAGTCGAGGGGGATCTTCGGATTCTTTAGGAGTATCTAAGAGATGTTCTAAGGTACTATTAAGAGGCTCTTTAAAGCCAGAACGAGTCCTCTCTTTCGGGAGGAATAGGTGGGAAAGGGGGAGAATATTGCTTGCTGAAGCCATCGGAAAGTGTTAAATTCTTTGATAAGAAGAGAGTAAGAGTAGTGAACCGAGTGAAAGCAGTCACTTCATGAGTTAGCTCTGCAGATAAAGCAGGCAAAAGGCTTAAGGCCTGCGAGGAATTTGCCATACTAGATCGACTCTTAATTACCGAATCGACTCTGAACTCTGTTCATGGTTGGCTGTAAACAAATAGTCTCTTTAGTCCCCCTTAGAAAAAGGGAAAAGGTCGAGAACTTTGTTGCGAGCCTAAGAGTGAAAAGTAAAAAAGATGATTATGTGCATCTTCGATGAGTCAGACTAGGCTAGGATTCCCAGACAGGAAGAAAGAGCATTCGCCACTTCAAACTAGTAACTCTAACTCCCTACTTACTTAGATCTTCTTTACCCCGGGGAAAAGTTTGCTTATGGAACTCTTAACTCCTTTGCCCTGAGCCCCGCCCCGTCTTCCTTTGATTCTTCTCCCGTTCGTGCCAAGTCAAAGTCCAATAAGCTACCGGGTTTTTCCTTAACCTCTGAAAGGAGAACAACTGCAGCGGAGATTCAAAAAAGACTAGCTTTTTCTCTACCATATAAATAAGGGAAATTCCACCCCGGAAACCATTTTCTCAAGAGTGAGCAGCTGAGAGTAATGGCATACTTTCCTTTCTCCCTATCTTAGGATTGAGACCCTGGGGTGACTGAATTCGCTTTTCCTGTGAACGACTCAGCCCTTTGAAAGCCTTTTATTAGATAGGCAGCGATATAGGGGAGAGGGGAAGGAAAAAGCAGAGACAGGTTGCCAACCTGAGCCAGGGGTGCGGCTTGAGTGAGGTCGATCCAAGACGGACGGAAGGAAAAAGAGGCTCACTCGGTTTCTTCTCATACGTAATTAAAAGTGATTTTGGGAATAGGTCGGCAGAGGGACCGGTGGAGAGAATATGTAAAAAGAAGGGCTTTCTGTCGCATTTTCTTTTTGTAGGCCCTAACAATCGTATGGAGTCTGTATTATATATATATATATATATATAAACGCGATTTATCTTTCTTTATAAGGGTGCTGCCTTAGTCCTTGAGCTTTGAGAAAGTCCCTTGTTCGGATAAGATTCTGAAAATACCTGATGATATCTTGTTCTCTGAGCTGACAAGAACAGCAGCAAGCGAAGGCTACATAGATTTTATTAAAGACAGGAGGGGAAAGCGGAAAGGTTTTGTTTCTTTACCGTTTTTGCCATTATGTGTTCTAAAGTGAACTTCTTTTTCCAGAGCCTTAGCCTTTGAGGGAGCTAATGAGAAAGCCGCATAGGCCTCGAGTATGAGTTTTATCAAAACAATAATCCTTTGCAAAAAATTGGATTACGCTATCGTGACCCAAAGATAAAAGACCCCTAAACGGGAAAAAGGGAACTTCTCCCCATCTCTCTTCAAACTGACCTTATTCATTAAGGTTAGCACCTTCCTCAAATTCAGGAGAGCTATGCCGCACTCTCAAATCCACTCATAAAAGCATAGCGAGAGATATAGCAGCTTCTGATAAGATATCCCCGGAGATTCTATCTAGGTTCTAGTTAAACTCCAAAACTCCCTGGTTATAGGGGATTCTAATAGTACTGGAAAAATGTTATGATAGTACTCCAGGTACTCTCTTATTCGAGACGAGAATAGGCTTTAACCAACTCGCCTGCATCGACAGCAAAGGAAACTGGCGGGTAAAAAGATGCCCCTTTTTTCCAAGAAGATCAATGGCAACTGGCACTTAAACTATATATCCCTCAAAACTCTCTTACACGAACTCCTATGTTAAATAGGCATTAGCAATAGAGGGGAACTCCCAAGAGAACTGGGGATAGTTTTCTCACTGAAGTCGAAATAGATGGCGGAACAAAAGAAAGTCCAAGTGATCCCTCGTTCTTGGGGAAGCGACTCTTCCCCAGAACCTTTCAAGGCATGCTATCAGCTTCAAAAGGACCAGCGATGGCGTCTGCCCGACCTACTCGTTCCTATGGGCGAGCAGTCTCACTCCTCTTTCTACGAAAGAGGATAGTCGTCCCTGATGAAACTTCAGAACGCTTTCCCCACTCAAGGGAGCTAGTCTCTCTCTGGTTTCAATATCGTATCAAAGAAAGGAAGTGGAAATAAATAGGACCAGATTCCAGTTGTAATTTATTGGCCGTTAGGTCAGTGAAACTGTCCATGTAGCTAAAGTCAAGTCAAGCCAGTTGTTCGAGTTCGCGTTCTAGTTTTGGACAGGAAAGTATGGGACCTCTTGCTTAGGGTTTTGGAAGCGAGCAACCAACCCGGCAATCCGATCTTGTCTTCACTCACCGATTCCTTTAATAAGAGGAATGCCCGGATTGTAGTATTCCACACAGGTTTCATCATATGAGGAAGTTTAGCAGCACATACGAATTAGAATCCGCTGGCTTAGATGAGTGGCTCTTGGCTCACTTCCTTGAGAAGGGCTTATTTATTGTAACTAAGAAATGAGAATTGTTGACCCATATGATCTCTCAGCCTCAAAAAGAGGAGGAAACTGACAATTTCACACTTAGAGATTGAGCTCGTCAGTGATCTTTTCCATGGTGTCTAGAGAAAGCAGCTTTGAACATCACATTCGTACCCAAGGCAACGAAGTTGGCAGGCATTACGGACTGAATTTGCGGGGGCATTTTTAGGAAGTCCTTAGGTTGAATACATATTAGCACCGTTAGGCGAGAAGCAATGGTCAAGGTAGCACTGAATGGTACCACGCCGCTACGAGGAAGTACGTCAACCGTTCACTTAGCTCACGTAGTCACCCGCTAGCGTAGCGCTTATCGGGTCACAAATGAAATGGTACGGTAAGATTGAAGGCCCGATCTCATTCCCTTATCTGCATATGTAGAAAGAATAAAATCGGTTCTTCCCTTGCGAAAAGGAGAGACGGTTCCTCCACTACTGAACTATTCCTCCGTTACTGAGCGTACTCGGTTCACTGAACTACCATAAAAGAAAATATCCCCTGCCTGCTAACTACTCTTTTCAAGAATCAAGAAAGTAAAGCGATGCCTTTTAACGGCAGATTCATGACCAAAGCAGACAAGAGCTCCTATCCCGACTAAGCTAAGACCGCT